TTGTTGTTCTTGTTTCTTTAGTACCTTTAGTAGTTCCTATACCTGTCATGTTCCTTGGATTATTTACAAGCGGTATTCAAGCTCTTATTTTTGCAACCCTAGCTGCGGCTTATATAGGCGAGTCCATGGAAGGTCATCATTGACTAGTTTCCGACGCAGTTTTTTTTAGCTTAGCCTGACGCAATGTATGCGCCGTTTAAGGTAATCCACTTAGGTAAGATAAATATAAGCTATAAATAAAGATATAAACGATCTAGAGTAATTGTAAAAAAGGTACGATATTTTTGAGTTGTAAAAAAAACAAATGGATTGGTTTGCGTAGGAAGGGGGGGTCGAGCTAGGTGTATATAATCTAATCGCTATAAGACAACTCTTGTGAATCTTTCGAAGAATGATTCGAGAATCCCGATGACTTTAAGATACAATATTTGGTTTACGGTTTGGGGGAAAAACATGTATATGTGATATTAGACATTAACTAGGTATATATGAACTAAAGATATATCTAATTTGTCTTACTATTGTGAATTTAGATAGGGATTTCAATAGAAGCCTTTCCGTTTCGTCTGTTATTGTGAATTGAATATTGGTTGATTGTATCATTAACTATTTCTTTATTTTTGTTTTGGCGCGAGGAAAACTTATCATGAATCCACTGATTTCTGCCGCTTCCGTTATTGCTGCTGGATTGGCTGTCGGGCTTGCTTCTATTGGACCTGGGGTTGGTCAAGGTACTGCTGCGGGACAGGCTGTAGAAGGGATCGCGAGACAACCAGAGGCGGAAGGAAAAATACGGGGTACTTTATTGCTTAGTCTAGCTTTCATGGAAGCTTTAACAATTTATGGGCTGGTTGTAGCATTAGCTCTTTTATTTGCGAATCCTTTTGTTTAATCCTAAAAACACATATTTTTGTTTATTTCCGCTTTTTTTCAAATTCTTTTAATATTTAACTTCTACAATTAAATTACTTAGGAACAACAACCCACGGAAATCGCCGGTTTGAGGATGAGGATACAACTCATTTTTTCCTTTACCTTCTTAGTCCAATGGACGAACTTTTTTTAGGAAGTATTGCAATTGTATTGTAACAAACGAGGTATTTCGCAACTGACCCGTATAAGACCTGGTACCTAATTCGAATCGAATAAGTATCAGGCTTATTGGAAATTTCCAATTGAAAAAAATCCATTAAAACCCATTTCTAAATCAATATATTTTTTGACTCAATTTAGTATTTTCTATTTAGAAATAGGGAAATTCATAATAAAAGAATATAAATAGTCTATCTATAACTATAAGAAAGCATAACTATAAGAAAGAGGAGATCGTATGAAAAATGTAACCGATTCTTTCCTTTCCTTGGGTTATTGGCCATCCGCCGGGTTTAATACTGATATTTTTGCAACCAATCTAATAAATCTAAGCGTAGTGCTTGGTGTGTTGATTTTTTTTGGAAGGGGGGTGTTAAGTGATTTATTAGATAATCGAAAACAGAGGATCTTGAAGACTATTCAAAATTCAGAAGAATTACGCGAGGGGGCCCTAAACCAGTTAGAAAAAGCCCGGGCCCGCTTACGGAAAGTCGAAATAGAAGCGAATCAGTTTCGAATGACTGGATACTCTGAAATAGAGCGAGAAAAATTAAATTTGATTAATGGAACAGTTAGAAAATTACAAAAATTAAACCATTCATTTTGAACAACAAAGAGCAGTTCGACAACGGGTTTTTCAACAAGCCTTACAGGGCAATAGTTGTTTGAACAACGAATTACATTTACGTACCATCAGTACGGCATGTTTGGAACGGTGAAAGAAATAACGGATTAGTCCTTCTACTGCAGGCATTATTTTTTTCTTTCAAAAAAAAAAAAGAAATACTCATGGTAACCCTTCGAGCAGATGAAATTAGTAATATTATCCGCGAACGTATTGAGCAATATAACCGAGAGGTAAAGGTTTTAAATACGGGTACTGTGCTTCAAGTAGGAGACGGCATTGCTCGTATTTATGGTCTTGATGAAGTAATGGCGGGTGAATTAGTAGAATTTGAAGAGGGTACGATAGGAATTGCTCTGAATTTGGAATCAAATAATGTTGGTGTTGTATTAATGGGTGACGGTTTGATGATACAAGAGGGGAGTTCTGTAAAAGCAACGGGAAGAATTGCTCAGATCCCAGTAAGCGAGGCGTTTTTAGGTCGTGTTGTAAATGCACTGGCTAAACCTATCGGGTGAAATTTCATCCTCTGAATCTCGGTTAATTGAGTCTCCTGCTCCTGGTATTATTTCTAGACGTTCCGTATACGAGCCCCTTCAAACAGGACTTATTGCTATTGATTCGATGATCCCTATAGGGCGCGGCCAGCGGGAATTGATTATTGGGGACAGACAGACCGGTAAAACAGCAGTAGCTACAGATACGATTCTCAATCAACAAGGGCAAAATGTAATATGTGTTTATGTAGCGATTGGTCAAAAAGCATCGTCTGTGGCTCAGGTGGTGACTGCTTTACAGGAAAGGGGGGCAATGGAATACACTATTGTGGTAGCTGAAACGGCGGATTCTCCGGCTACATTACAGTACCTTGCTCCTTATACAGGAGCAGCCCTGGCTGAATATTTCATGTACCGCGAGCAACACACTTTAATCATTTATGACGATCTCTCCAAACAAGCGCAGGCTTATCGCCAAATGTCTCTTCTATTACGAAGACCGCCGGGCCGCGAAGCGTATCCGGGAGATGTTTTTTATCTACATTCACGCCTTTTGGAAAGAGCCGCGAAATTAGGTTCTCTTTTAGGTGAAGGAAGTATGACTGCTTTACCAATAGTTGAGACCCAATCGGGGGGCTTATATTCCGACTAATGTAATTTCCATTACAGATGGACAAATATTCTTATCTGCTGATTTATTCAATGCTGGAATCAGACCAGCTATTAATGTGGGTATTTCTGTTTCCAGAGTAGGCTCGGCGGATAGCTTCTTCGATTTCTCGATAAAGATAAATATGACCAACTGTGGTTCGAACATATATACAAAGAACTTCTTTTTTTATACTTCTTACTATTACATAGTGCCCATAAATCTCATGAGAGGTACCCAAAGATTCATAGTGAACTTCGATGGGAGTTTCTCTTGAAGTAATAACACGTTGATCTAGCTGCCATCGGAGCCACAAGGGACTATCTAAATGGATTCTTTTCTGCCGGAATTACAAAAAAAGGGTTCGTTCGTATATTTATAATTATTATCGGCAATCCTTTCATTTTTAGAATTTGTGCGATTTCAGAACCTTGTCACAAGAGAGAGGTACTGATCCGGAATGCCGTTCTCAGTCTTGGTAGTCTTTTGGGATGTCTAGATCCCCAGGCCAGCCTTAAGGGCGGGATACGCGTCCATTGAATGAGTTGACTTACTTGTTTCATATGGATTTGCAAGGGCAGCTGGACCAGAGGAGATGAAATCGCTCGACTAAAAGGAGAAAAAGCCATTCAATCCGGCATCCCCTATTATTATTCTAGTTTTGTATCAATATCTTCTTGGAATTTACTTAGCTAAGGCACCCACCGGATCTACAACTGCCGGGCCTCAGAGAAAACACTTTTTTAGGTGAAAGAAAAAGTACCTTAGCACAAGCACTAAGCGATAATAATACCTTTGTTCGCGCTTAGCTCTCCCAAGCAAATTACCGTTGCTCGTGGACGAAGGGAGTTAGCTCAGTAGTACCGTGGGTAAGCAGTATTCTTTTTATGAACCTTAATTTCGCCTCCAAGCCCGCTCTGAGCCTTTAGGAAAGATATTGCGAAAGAAAGCTTTTTCTATGCCATCTGACAATGGATTCGGTATTTCACAATAGTCGCCGGGATCAGAGAATTAGACAAACCCCCCTCCGGTTAGTAAGAATATTAAAGCTAAACAACAGCTACTGGTTGTAGGGCGTATAGCAACATAACCAGAATTTACACGGGAGATATGACCACGATGAAAATCAGTGCATTTAAACCACTTTAAGCACTCCTGAGGCACTGAAAGTGTAATATCCGCATCCTAAGGAACAACGGTTTTATGCATCAGAATTGATCAATACCGTTCATGTGACAGGATGATCGTCGTAAGCTAGTTGTTCAATAACGTAGTGAAAGGCGCTGACGAAGGAAGTGATAAACGAAGTGAAGTAATACCGAAAATCAGGGCTTTTTATGCCACTTTTTAGTACTCGATAGCGAAAGATACACAAGGCTGGGAAAGATTGACTTTAAAGGGCCTACATTCGTCTCTGTAAGCATTATAATCAACAACGCTTGACATAGTTTAATAAGATTCTTTAACAGCTTTCCGCTTAACAACAGAGCATCCCTCTCAAATATTAGAGCTCTTGCATCCCTCGATTTATTATCAATTGGCACAGCGGATTCGAGAGCGGCATTTTAAGCATCTCCTTCAGCGCACATTGCCACCAATCTAATTAATTGGTACTTTCCTTAAACCCGTGGTTTTTCAATGGATTTCCCTTTTGCCTCGTAAACGAGTTTATCTTTTGACCAAAAGCGTACTTTACCGTGGGTTTTCTCTCATAAATCGATTGATTCGGGCGCGAAGTCAGAACAGATTCTCTTCCGGGGCACCCTAAAGAGGCATACCTCCCTAGGGGCAGAGGCTCGACCGTTGAGGGATGCGAGGCTCGACGAGCGGGGGTTCCTTAGGTATTTGTACAAGCGCAGTGGCAGTTGTTTGAGCAGCAGATGAAACTGGAATGAAATAAAGTAATAAGAGAATGCAAAAAGAAGGCTGTTTTAACCGGGGGTAGTTGGTTATGGAGAGGATGCAAGGCACCTTAATATGACATTATTTAAGAGATATATTCATTCTCTTTCTGCGGAACTAGACCCCCCTTCCAGGGTGCAGAACAACAAGCACTTATTGCAACCAATGCCACCCAATCCACGGCCAATCAATGCCTTTCCGCTTCAATGGACTCAGCTGCTTATTCTGCTTCATCCTCCCTTTCAGGCTTTTGACTCGTAAACTCATTCTTCGAATTCCCCCGCGAGGGTGCCGAAACTGTGGTTACAAAGCATCGTAAATGGGCATCTTGATCTCAGATCCCAACGTCGTAACTCGACCCCTAGCCCTTATTTTTATCCAACGTGACTCCAGAAGGACAAAGTGGAGCCCCCTTCGAAAATGCTCCTTAATGCGCCAGAATCCCATATGGTTCATTATTCAGGGAAGGGAACGTAAACTCAATCAGCAGGATGCAACAGCCGGAGGAGTTAACAAGACAGCATCTAAACGCTATAGGTTGAACCGGCAACAGAACAGCCAATTGTGAATGGATGATTGCCTCACGAGGCGCATTAAGGTAGCTTAAATTCCGCGGTCAATGCGTAGTGCGATCCGCCTCTCCGGATCTTCAGAAGCTTCTATTCGCTTACTTCCGCACGATAAATCTCATAAGTTACAGTTTTGGTCTTTACGTGCTTTGAATCTCTCTGAACGGTATGTCAATACATTACGCTTTACAACCAAGTTGTTATAGCTTGACTTGTTGTTCTGTTGCTATAACCGATTCAACCGTTTAATCTTATTACTAAGCGATGGCAATTCTTGTTGCTAAGCGCTCCTGAATATTTGACTCTTGTACAATTTCTCCTCTACTAGAGTCTCATTCTGAAAGTCTTTTCTTCATGCTGCAAGTTGACTTCATCCCCGGAGACCAGTCCAGTAGCCAGTAGAGGACTCTTTGGGCGGAAACTACTCTGTTATCTTGCATTAGAGACAGACCTATGAAAAAGAGCTCTAGAAGTTCACCATTGAGATGTATACCTACGACATTAGGTCATCGAATTTATAACTGTCGATTCCATCGAAAGAAATATATTTTAATCGGGCATTTAAAGCCCTTGTATCACTCATGAGGTGTAATACACAAGGAAGTTCTGAAACACCGGTTAAATGCATCAGAGTGGAACAAAGGCGCGGATGACATCTGCGATAACAGGAATTGGAGTGGCTGTGAAGTTGGTCCTCATTAAGTCAAATATCTCAGGTATGCCTGCTCACCTTATGTCTTGTTTTAAATTACCTGTTTCTGTAACTAAAGCAATAGATAAGGAATCTAGACAGTTTTTCTGGGGTAAAGATACAAAGTTGTCTGCTGTAGCTTGGAAAGATATTTGTGTTTCTAGCTACGAAATAGAGGTAGGCCTACTGAACATTTTAATAATGCCATGTTAGCGCATGGAAAATCTTAACTTACAATAATAATTGGTGGGTGCAGATTGTTAGGCAGAAATACTTGAGGGAGGAGAACTTTTTTGATGCTAAGAAAAGGAATTCTTGTTCCGCAGCCTGGAAAGGAGTACTGGATTCAAGACAGTAAATTCTCAAGGGATTAAGATGGATAGTGGGCAATGGTAAGAGTATTCTTTTTTGGTATTTTAACTGGCTGTTTCCATTCCCTCTCTATAATTTGGTACCTGAAAATAAAAGGGATCAACTGGATGGATCACTTACTGTGGATCATTTTTTGGATAATGGTTACTGGTTGTATCAAAAGTTGGCGGAGATCCTCCCTGAGGATTTGGTCAAGAGAATTGTTTCTATCCACTTAATCAAGGTATCGATTTTAAAGAGGCTGGTGGAGACTTCCTGAGTGGCAAGAGTTCTTAAAAGTTTTTACTTTCTTTCCAGATTATTATTTCTTCAGTGCGTCCAGACGCTTGGTCAAGCTTACTAGAGGGGGGAGATGTGGTGCGCTATGGCAGGCGTGATATAATAAGCATTTGGAAGCCTAGTCTTCCTGATTTTAGACTCTCATGTGATCCTCCCGTTAGTGAGCTTATAGATGGATGTTGGCCTATTCAAGAGATGATTTCAAATGGTGCTATTGACTGTGTTCCTTTAAGCGGGAGAATGACTGAGGAGGGTGGTGCCTTACCGTGATTGTTCAGTTGTTAACCGAGCTAAACTAAAAAAAAAATAAATTTCCCGATTCATCAATAGGGGACCATCCAGGAAGTTGCTTCTTGGAATGCCGTCGTTCAAGCACAGGCTGACCACTGATTCAATCTTGAAACCGATCTTACTACTAGAAACCCGAAGGAGCACACAAAGCAAACGAAGGGACTCACCAAGCAACAACTACGTTGTTTGCGTAGGCGGAATCTAGTTTCAAATCATAAGATGACGAAGTGACTGCACCAACGAATCAAGCTGAACACATGTTTGTTTGATCCACTCTACGAACCGAAAGCGAGATCTTGCAAAACAACCACGCAACGCCCGGATCTGCAAGAATGGCTATGTAGGTAAGGTTCTGAAAGAATGATCGCTTTGAGTTCTGCTTGAAGTGTGTATGCTTACGTACGAGTTGCTATTCGGCCGTAGATCGGGTTCTGGGTTCTTCCCTCGAACTCCCCGAGTGGTATTTCATAATGTAAAGCTAGTCTAAAGCAGATTCAGGATCAGGGCGGTGGGTGGGGTAGGAAGGTCGATGATAATATAAAATTCTTTATCCTATTCTGCTAATTCTCTTCTTGTTGCACCATGTCCAAGCTTGACGATAGCAGTGGAACAAAAGTCACCATCGGATTCAAAGAATGAACCTTCCTTCCAAGATGTATGTCGTCCGACCCAACCTCAGACTCTTTCTTCCCGACCTATTTGACTCTCTGGCCGCAGTTATTTAGGTGGTATCCCGAGATTGAAGAGATCGAATTCCTCCCGCCTGCATAACCGATGCAGTTAGCTCAAAAGGGAGTTCAGTCACTTCCGGATCCGGATTCAATGATTGTTGAGTGAACGAAGCCAAGTGGCTTGAGAGATGCGAAACCTTAAGTGGCGGATGAGTCCCTATCGCCTGTTTCCGCTGGGCGAAGAATGAACACTCAACTGCTAGGTTGAGGTTATGAAAGAGAGGTCTCTAAGAATCTGGACCATTAGGTTTAGGACCGTGAGAACGTATTAGAGAAAGGCGATGCTTTAATTCGAGTGGGAACGAAGGTTCTGAAAGAATCGAAAAAGTGGCCGGCTATTACACGTGACTGGCCCTATACGCGCCCAGCCCATCACCAATGATTTGAAAAATTGGGGGAACTTCCACGAACCTTCTACCTGCCGCCTAACCCCCTTACCCATCTTGTTGTTATGAAATGAGGCTTTGTTGCATTATATGTGATTGCAATCACTTGGAGTAGGATGATGTTGAGCCATTCGAGGAGTAGGCGGGGAACCAAGACCTAACTATTTCTATGGGAGCCGATGCTTTCGGGAATGATACGTGATAGCCTGCCTTTAATAGTAACGTGAAAGTCAGGGCGGAAGATCTTTTTTATGTTGGAGGTTACGAAGTAAAAGAAAAAGAAAGAGAGCCTGCTAGCCTTTATAGTGGTGAACCCGAAGCGAGATCGGAGTAGGAAGACCCTGAGCGGTGAAGTTCTTTTCCCGCCTAGCCGAAGGAGAGGTACTTATGGCAGAACAGGCCGATCAAAGAAGCATGCATTTACAGACGCTCGAATAGGCCAATAAAGAAAGATATGGACTGTGAAAGGAGTTGGTAGAGAATTACTAGAGGCACTCAAGTGATCGACTGAAACCGGCTCCGATCTTTTCTTCTTAAGAAAAGGATGTCGGGCGGGGGCGGGCAAATCCACAGCTTTAATTTAAGGCAATTTTTTTTTCCGTAGCTTCCACATCAAGCTGAAGAAAGCACTTCGGCGGAATCAACTCATTTAGAAAGTCCCATCCAGCCAGGTATAAGCCCGCACCAGCAGCCGGATTCGGAGATCTTAAAGACCTCTTTTTGTCACAATTTGGATATTTGTATTTTCGGCAGAAAAACATTTAGAATGAAAGAGTTGCCTATTTGAATAATCTTACAAGGGGGACAATCGTAGATTAGGGTTACGGGTCAAGCCGATGCGGTAGATGTTAGACAGGACTTCTTTTCCTACTAGAACATAAAGGACTAGTAGGATCTCAATCATACCTTCATTGCCCTTATCCCAAAAGCGGAAGTTTCCTCTGGCTTATCACAATTTCGTCCCATTAGTTTCTGTAATGTTGTTTATAAGGTGAAATCCTTAGATAAGTAGATTGCTTGGGGCCAATCGATGAATAGCAATCCCCCGAGACGTTTTAGCATTCTCAAAGGTAGGAGATTAACAGCCGATCCCCCATCTATCATGATTCTTGTTATCTCCAATCCATTAAGGTATCCTGAAATGAACAAAGGCCTGTTATGTTTAATGAGTCCTGGTTGCAAGTAATCGTCCGTAAACGTGATCAAAGCCGGCATAAGTTGATTCACTATTTCTCATCTCAACTTGGTTAACTTCATTAGAAAAGTCCTCTGGGTTCGTTAATGCGTATACTAGGGACATCCTGAGTTCTGCAGACATCTTCAATGCATCCTATACGCTGAGGAGTGCAGGAATCTTTTTGAGATGAGCTAATATGTCATAGCGAACATGTTGTCCATTAGCCGCTAATGTTTGACTAGCAAGCATTCGTGGTCTCCCTCGTTGGGTAATTGCGTTTTGGCTCGAGAGGGTGAAGAAAGCATTATTTCGCCACATCAAGGTGACAGGATTCGAACCTATGGCCCTCTGTACCCAAAACAGATGCGCTGACCAGACTGCGCTACACCTCGCGTCTCACCCCTCCCCCCGGAGCATATGGATCCACCCGATCGATGAACACTTGAACCGAACTCGCGGGACGCGAGAACCAATCCGAGTAATCAACCGCTTTTTTTATAAAATCTGACCCTGATGAAATCAGAACCTGCACTATACGGCTTTTTGGCTTCCTCTTTCACTTTTTTTTTTTAGAATCCGGCTCCGCTCCTCTTTCAGAGCCTTCGCCCGTTTAGAAGTGGATTCGAACCACTGACACAAGGATTTTCAGTCCTTTGCTCTAACCAGCTGAGCTACCTAAACAACTTTCCTAAAGTCTGTTTTCTTCATCGAATAGCGCCCTAACTTACGACTTTACTAG